AATATATTAATATATATAGAAAAATAAGATAATAGAAATAGGAAATATAGAATACTATATATATCATATAGTACTCAATATATGGATATATGGAGAAAAATTGCGTCCAATAGGATTTGAACCTATACCAAAGATTTAGAAGACCTCTGTCCTATCCATTAGACAATGGACGCTTGTGTATTCCAATTTTATTTCTTTGAGAATTTTTTTTCTATTTTAAATTTATATTTTAAAAAAGAATACACAAGATAATTTTACAAATTAAGAAATTCCATATTTTACGTATTATTATATATATATAGATTCTATTATATATAGATTCTATATTCTATAATAGGATATATATTCTATATATCTTCTATATAGAAATTGAATCTAGAACTACTAAAATTATTATATTGTTAATATTTTTCTATTGTTTCTATTTTCTATTTTTTCGATTATTTGGAATTATTTGTATTAATAAAAAATAGTAATATAATTGAGAAATAATTAGTAATATGAAATTTTCTTCTAGAAAATATTTTTTATTTGTATTATTTAAATAATTGAAATAATTAACGTTATTATTAATATAAATATAATATTAATAATAATATTCTAAATATTATTCTATAATAATAATAATAACTAAAATATTACAAAAAAAAATATATGGATTATAGAAAGATTATCTCGAGTTTTTAGAGAGCTAGAGCGGGTAGCGGGAATCGAACCCGCATCGTTAGCTTGGAAGGCTAGGGGTTATAGTCGACGTTGATTCATCATCTTTAACGTCTCTAATTCAAAACCGAACATGAAACTTTGATTTCATTCGGCTTCTTTATGGGATATTGACCCATAACATCTATGTTAGCTTTTCGGTATTCAAAACAAGATACTTTCTAGATGATCCCTCTAGAAAAGTGGGATGCCAATTTTCCAATTAACAATCCTTCTAGTTACTTCGTTCTCTATTTCTATTTGATAGAATCCTTAGGAAAAGGGTTTTGTTTCCACCGAGGTAAAACAAGAGTCGATGTCTATAGTAAACCAAAGTCATCGTTTAATATTTCATTTTGCTTCAATTTGGACTATATAAAACAAGGAAAACGTTGAAGATTTAGTTACGGTTAGAAATGAACTTTTCTGTCTTTTCCATAGATACTTTACTTATACTTATTCAATTGAAAGGATTAATCCAATTAAAAAAAAAATTCTGTTTCGTAATTAAATAATCCAATTTTTCAATTTCTAATTGACTGTTGGATACAAATCACGAGAATGTATATTCTTTCTCGAATTTTTCATTGAGAAGGTAAAGGATTAAATCGTTTTAAGAAATAAAGTTTTTCATCGGACTATCAGCCAAGAGATCCCTTAACTATTAGTTTCAATTACTAGAACGAATCACACTTTTACCACTAAACTATACCCGCTACGATACAATTATCGTATATAATTAACTTTTTGTCGAGTAAGACAATGGAACATTTTTAATATATTTTATTATATTAATTATAGAATCTATTTTTCGAATAGAAAAATATATAATTAATAAGGATAGAAAAATATAGAATAAATATAGAATTCGAATTTCTATAATTCGAAAATAATAAAAAAAAGGAATTATGATTATCTAAAGGAATAAAGAGAGGGGCAAAGCCCTTTTTTTCAAGCCTTACTAGTTGTATAATGTAATTACTTGCTATGTAATGGAACAGAATAATTATTCTTAGAATTAGCCTTTTTCAATCGGGAGAGATGGCTGAGTGGACTAAAGCGTCGGATTGCTAATCCGTTGTACGAATTATTCGTACCGAGGGTTCGAATCCCTCTCTTTCCGGTTCCAGTGATGACTTTTTTTCTTTCAAATTTCTTTATTTATATTAATATTTCTATTTCTTAATATTTCTATTTCTTATTCCATTGAAAATATTAATTTAAAAAGAAAATCTAGATTCAAATCGAGATCGAGATGTCGAATAGATAAAGACTGGGTAAAAAGAAATAATATGCTAAGAACATTTTAAAATCACCAAAACTCTTAGAATTTTTATTCTATTCTTCACGTCCAGGATTACGCCCAGGATCATTAGATAAAAACCCAAAGATGAAGAGAGAAACAAAGAATATAACTACTGTGTAAACAAAGAGTTTAAGAGTAAGCATTAGAAAATCTCCAAGATCTTTTTTGGTTTGAAAAACAAAATAGATTTTCTATTTGTATAACATATTTTCTATTTTAACACCAAGAAATGAAGTGATTTCTAGAAATAGAAATGAATTTCGAAAAATTCATTTGAAATAAGAATCGAGTCTTTCTTAGAACTTTTTTTCATAATTCCAATTAGAGCGCTAATAGAATCTGAAATGAAAAAAAAAGGTTAAGAATGAGAAAAATGGAGGTGATCCAGAATTCTCGCGTTTATACAATAACTTTAATGTTTGAATTAAGAGTTTAGAGTATAAGACTTATCTGATCTTCTCAATTACTATAATTTTTTTTCTCGACTAAATCATGAATTATTCTAGGACAGTATTAAAATCTCATCGAAAACTTACAGCAGCTTGCCAAACAAAGGCTAATAGAAAAAAAAGTACAGGGATTACTGGCATAAAATCTACGATTGGGTTCAAAAAAGCGTAGGCTTCAGGCAATTTTGTGAAGAAAAAATTGCTTGAATAAAGGGTAGAATTAAGACAAATCCAAATGAAACTAAAACTATTAAGCATAAGAAACATTTTGTTCTTCAAGATAATTGTATTTTGATTGATGACTAAGTTATTAATATGTTATTGATATAACAATGGATCAAAAAAAAGTAAGGTAGACGAAGAACCTTTCTTTCTTTTTATTGTGTTATTAAATTAAACTCACCCAATCAAAAATCCTTCAATTCTCAAATCAAAAAAGAATAGAGGAAATCATATTTTTATACAATATCTTAGTTGAATTATCTATTATGAGCAATCAATTCAGTTGAATTCTATATCTACACATATGAAAATCCGAACAAGACGGGAATATATTTCCTGGATATTTGGATGGGAATTGACGAAGAACCAATATTAATATTAGTTTTTATTAGTGTTGAATAGAAATAGAAATGGGGCGTAGCCAAGTGGTAAGGCAACGGGTTTTGGTCCCGCTATTCGGAGGTTCGAATCCTTCCGTCCCAGATATTCTCTCTAATCTATCATTCTATACAATCTAGCAAATAAAAAAAAGGGCTCATCCCTTCTAATTTCACTTCGGTAACTTGAATTATAACATCTAAGATAAACTATCCAAAATGAATTCCAATGACAATTCTTTAGTCTATCTGCTAAATAAGATGATCTTCGAGTATTTTGATACTGATTTTAGCACTCAGTTTGAAAGAATAAAAAAAAATTTCCAATTTTGACCACATCAGTCTTTTTTATCAACTACTGCACTAAAAAAATTGGAAATTTTTTTAACCTAGTTCTTATTTATTTAAAATCATTAATGAGTTAATCTGAATCTGAATAGGTTTTTTTTTCTATTATGATGATAAAAATATGTTTAAAACAAAACCTTATTCAAATAATGATATGTAGATAGGAAATTTCGAAATTGAATCTTTTTAATGATTTTGTAGGAGTCCGTGGGACTTAAACAAATGGGCGATAGTCAAATGCGTCCTAGGTGCTCACTTGAAGACTTAAAAAAAATAGCTTAGTTCGTTTTTTTGTCTTATTTCTTCTTGGAATATTCGAATTGTAAATCAAAAAATATTCCTATAAAAAAAATAGGGGATTAAATTGAATTCTTTCTGACACTTTTTCAGAAATTATCCAATAGAAATTATGAAATTCAAATTAGGGATTTCTCTGTATCGGTTGAACCAATGACTGGATTCCCTAATCAAATTAATTTCATATTAGTTCAAAACGCAAGGAATGTTATAATAAAACTTTGTTTGAAATGATATGTTAAAATAAAAAGTGCGACTTGAAAGACATGATCACTTGTGGATTCTTACATCTACCTTATTATAGCCTAATAAATAAATAAATATTATTATAAATAAATAAATATTATTAGTTATATATTATTAGTTATATATAGAATAGTTATCTATAGAATATAGCATTTAGCATATAATTCATAATATTTGAAGTTTTAGGAAAGCGGGGTTTTTTACAGAACTTCGCCTTAATCAAAGGCAATTTCCTTAATGCAGGTGTGATTAATTCATGTAATTGATATACATATATATATACCTTTCTCTTTCTAGAACCAGAACCTTTTTCTCTATTACCCCCCTTCTTGTTCTATTCATACTCTATCTCTATTGATACTTTTTTTCTTTTTTTGATACTTTTTTTGGATTTGTATATTATTTATATATATTTGTATACTCTTTTTTTTCTAGTATAGTATTTTTTTTTATTAAATTTTCTATTAATTGAATTAAAGTAATTTAGTAAGTTTTAATATTTTATTTTTATTGAATTTCTTTTTATTGAATTTTATTCAATAAAAAGAAATTCTTTTGTTTTCTTCAGTGTATATATATTTCGGAACTCAATATATTCCCATTGATATTGACAAGAGTGTATCAAATCAATATAATCCCATCTGAGGTAATGGGATCTTATCTGTCGATCCATTTATACCCGTTCTATCGATTAATTTGAATTGTTTCTTCATTCCAGCGATGGGTTTCTTGGATTTTGCTGTGATAGAAAAGTTTTTTTTGATTGAAAATATATAGAAATGAAATGTTCTAATCAGAATTCACATTTCTTTCTAAAATTCTATTTATTATATATATTTATTATATATATAGAAATATACACTTAATATATAGAAATATATATTATTTAATTGAAATAAAAATGTATATATATATGTACAATATATACATACCTATATAGATAAAATAGGTATATAGATAAAATAGTTAAGTGAATCTTAGTAGAATACTAAATAGAATCTTCAGTAAGTCGATAATAGAAATAGAACTAAGAAATGTAAATAATAGCTATAA